AGGTATTTTCTTTTACGGTTCATATTCCGGATTGGGTTCATCTCTGTAGTAATCAGATGAACTGGATTGTAGACATGAAAAAGTAAGCACTCAGCGGTACCTTACGCCTATAATAAAAGAAAGGCGTAAGGTACCGCTGAGTGCTTACTCTTAGAGCGAGATGAGACTTTGATCTATTCCATAACATACAAATAGGAAAGTTATCCAGTCAACATAATCAAAATTTTCGTAGAAATGACAAAATGGATCCTTTGCTCTGATCTTTCAAACCACTTTATTCCTTTGTTTCTTATGATGTTTTTGAACAACGGAATTGAATCTATTTCTATTGATTGATTTATAGGCTCTGTCGTTCCTCCATAATATAATATTAACTCTTACGAGAAGCAACAAGAAGGAATCAAGCGATTTTCTGGATAATTATATGGATTTAAACGGATGAGACATCCTGCAAATCATTTCCATACTAAACTAATAGAACCTTACTCTATAAAAAAAAAGATAAAATAAAAAAGGTGATGAAAGAAAAAGGATTGGGGTATGCGTAAAAAGAAAATCTAATCCGCTTCTCAATAAAATCTCAATAAAAAGAGTTAAAGTCAATTTTTTTGTTTGAATAATTTTTCTTTTTCTTTTATAAAAAAGTGCTATTCTACGTTGAAGTTAATTGAATAATAGAAAAAGTTTCGTTTGCTCGATGAATTACCCCCCCCTAACCCTTTTTGTTTGTCTACTACTTCTTATGAATCTAAACAAAGGAATTCCGATAGACCCGGAAACGAAGAAATAGTAATCTTTGGCGAACAAGAAAAAAATCATTATTATTTCGATACAAGACGACACAAGAAAGGGTACAAAGTCCTTTTTCTTGTGTCGAATAGAAGATTAGTAAGACTTATAATCCAGTACCCTTCCTTTCATTTATCCCGTCCTTGCCCTGTCTCCTCTTCCTTTGTTTTTGTATGCCTATTGTCTAGTGCTAGGAATGAGATACAAGTAAAGAATTCCATACATCCCGAAAAAATAGTATAAACAAAGAAAGCAAAGGGATTTACAGAATTTTTTGATCATATATATTTAATTGTATTGATCGACAAGAATTCCGCGTTTTTTACCAACTTGATGGTAAGGAATCTCTGGATCTAGAAATTCATTTCGTATAATTGAACCTTTTCAAACTGTTTCTTTTTAAGAACCAAAAAAATTTGTGCCAAAATAACGGATGCCAAGAAAAACAAAAGGCCTTGGGCGCGTAATGGATCTTGAAGCACTATTTCGGCATCTCCCTGACCAAATCCCCCTACATTAGGATTGCTTGTTAATGGTTGATCAAGCTTGATGGATTCACCCTCTGAAACAAGAAGTTCTGGTCCTGGAGGTATAATATCAACCACTTGGTGTCCATCCGATGCATCAACGATGATTATTTCATATCCTCCTTTTTCTTTGCGTACTATTCTGCTTACTATACCCGCGGATGTAGCATTATAGACTGTATTGTTACTCTTGCTCCCATCAGGATAAATCTGACCCCTTCCCCTATTCCCACCTACATATATGGGATATTTTAAGAAGTGAACGTCTTTCTTCGTAGCAGGGTCGGGGGAAAGAATGGGAAAGACGATTTCACTATATTTCTGACCTGGAACAGGACCTATTACAAGAATATTTCTTTTATTGGGACGATAACTTTGAAAAGACAGATTTCCTATCTTTTCTTTCACCTCGGGGGAAATACGATCGGGGGGGGCTAATTCGAATCCCTCGGGTAAAATAAGAACAGCCCCTACATTCAAAGCCCCTTTTTTACCATTAGCAAGAACTTGTTTCAGTTGCATATCATAAGGAATTCGAACAACTGCTTCAAATACAGTATCAGGAAGTACAGCTTGCGGAACTTCAATATCCACAGGCTTATTAGCTAAATGGCAATTGGCGCATACAATTCGCCCAGTTGCTTCTCGTGGATTTTCATAACCTTTCTGCGCAAAAATGGGATACGCATTTGAAATAGATGTTCGAGTTATTACATATATCATGATCGATACAGAAATAGATCGAGTGATCTGTTCCTTTACCCAAGAAAAAGAAAAAGTATTTCTATTTTGCATGATCCAATCATTCATCCAGGAATTTATACAATAAATTAGATAGGTAGCTAGTATAGTTCCCTATCCACGAGTCTGCCATTGTACTGAAATAATTCTATTGAAATAGGACAAATACCTTGAAGAGGTAGAAGTATAAAGAAAGAATAAGTCAAATGGAAAATGCTTTCTTTATGCGCGAAGAAAAATTTGGATTGATATCAGGAGATCAAATAAGTTCTTCATTCATTCATTGAATGATAAATGACTACAAGCGAAGGAGATACGCGATTTAAAAAACGGAAGATCCAATATTTCACAATTGTATCTAGAATAACTGGAAAAGTGGAAACAAGACCAGATATAATTTGGTCGTTATGAGCCAATCCAAAATCATTGTAGATCGAACCAATCATTAGTTCCCAACCATGGGTCGAGTGAAATCCAATCCATAAATCAGTAACTAAAAGAATCGAAAAAGCTTTTATTGTGTCATTTAAGTTATAGAAGAATTCCTGAACCCAAGAATTAAGAATGACAAGTTCTTCATTACCCAGAATAAAATAACCGCTTAAAATAGCGAAACATATTATATTTGTCGAAAAATGCAAAATGATATGGAAATGATATTCATTGTGTGTTTTGACCAATTGTATCGTTTCCTTGTGTATTCCTATACGAAGCTTTTGTATATTTTGTATATGCGTCTCTGGGTATTCTTTTATCATTTCATCCAACAAGAATAGTTCTTCTAATTCTAGGAATTTTTCTAGAACATTTTTCTCTTGAATATCATTCAAAAAAGTTTCGGATTGCCTAGTATTCCACCAATTAATAATCCAAGGTTCGAGACTTTTTTGAAATGAGAGAGAGACCCACCAGGGCAAAAATACTATAGATGCAAGATATGGGAGGGAAATCAATGCTTTCTTTTTTTTCATTTTTTTTATCTGTGAATTGTTAATGAACTGCTTCATTTGTCAACTCTATCTGATCTGATGTTTCTCTAAAGCACAAGTTCTATAACAAGGTATGGAACCCATGGATCTATTCCCATTTTTGTATAATAATTGACTCCTTAGATCCAGAAGGAATTAAGGAATATAGAAATAAAATAAGGGTCCTTTTTCGGATGAAAAAAAATGAGAAATAAATAGATAGAGAAATAGATTTCTAATATATAAAAAGTAAATAAATTATAAATTAAGTAATAAATTAAGTAAATTGGATTTCCGGGTATCTCAATTGGGAAAATTCGAACGAATTTCATCTTCATTTATTCCTTTCAATAAATACTCGAAAAACCCTCTCGGATCAATTCCATTAATTATTTCGAAATGTTGCACCGTCTAACCACAGCACAGGAATACGGTATCAGTTCAAAATCTGAGGCTTAACCTAAAAGGATTAATTCTGTATTACGAAATACATATTCGGATATTTGATGAATTCATACTTAATTAGACTTATTAGACTTTTTACTAGTATAAAAGAATTGAGTTGGGCCCTATACGCATACAAATACGCATACAAAAAGGTTTTGGTATAGAAAAAATGTATTCTTATTATAGTTTATTATATTTATTATATTATAGTTGGAATAGTTGTAGTTGTTCCATATACGTTCCCCAGCTTTTGTTTTATTCTAGCGGGTTGTTGCGTCAACGGAACGAGGAAATGGAATCTAACATGTTTTTCTCGAATGAACAGTTTGAGGAAACTTCAATTGTATTAAAAAAAAAGGAAATTAGCAAGCTCCTTTTATTATGTGGAGAAAACATTCATTCTTCGTTCGGTTCATTTCAAAATACTTCAATTGGTACGCGCAAGAAATAGGCCAATTCAGCAGCTTTTTGCTCAATTTCTCGCGGAGTCAAATTCTCATCAGTACGAGTCAAGGGAATGTTTCCTTGGCCTCTGATTTCCATATAAAGAATACGACGAGGAAAAAGACCCTCTTTAACTTCCATTCTGATTGATTGGATATCTTTCATAAAGAAGCGAAGGAAGATGCGACGATTTATTCCAGGGAATCCCCAACGAAAAATACACATTATTCCTTCTTTTCTATCGAATCGGTCATAACCACTACCTACATTCCATGAAATTGTGCACCACAAATATGAACTAATGAATAGACCCGCGATCCCATAGAAAGACATCACGATTCCTTGTGGAAAAAAAATGATTTGCTGAGATGGAAATCCAGGTATCAGATTCCTACCAAGATAACTAGAAGTTCCAACCACTAAGAATCCTAGTGAGCCTAAAAAAAGGATACAGGCCCAGCAAAAATTACTTGCTTTTCGAGACCCTGTTATAAGTTCTATCCATATATGTTCTGATCGCCAGTTCATACTATACTAGATCCAGTTGCATTCGATTGGAATTGAGAAAAAATTTGACTTTACTTTTCATGATGCCGAAGTAACTTTCATCAACTAGCACTAGTCTGATATGAACCATTAGGAATAATTGGTTAGATACATATACTTTCTATTATAAAAATATTCGCCGATCATTTTTAACCAGATATACCCGCATATCATATACATACATTTATGCGGATATCATGTATCCGCATGCATAACAGTTCTTTCGTTTGTGTTCGGAAAAAGCCACATATTGTCCCATATTACACTAAACAAATATCTGTATTATTATTCAGTGTTGAAATAAATTGATGAAATTTGGTCCCATCGGATCTAGACAATCTTATTTTTTTGGACATGAAGAAATAAAGAAGCCATTGCAATCGCAGGAAATACTAGGCCCACTAAAGGGACAAAAATAGAGGGTAAGTTAAGATCTGTCATAGAATGGGTACCTCGATTTAATATTTGTACCTATTATAAAGATATCTTATGATAAGTATCTCTATTATATAGAAACTATTCTAAATAATATTAATATTTAAGTAGTTAATAAGTGCAAGGAATGAGAACTAAATGAAGTGTACCTATTCATCTTTTTAGACAAATATATATGATAATCCGCTTTAAGTTTAAGAAATTTTCTTATTCCCCCATCCTTTTCTTTTATTCTTTCTATCTTTCTAATATAATAAAAGAAAAGGTTTTTTATTCAAATTAACAAGTTTTTTATAAGTTCGCGACTCTAACTAAACTAATTCAATCCAACAAACAAAGATTCCTAGTAAAAAAGTAAAAAATGGGAGTTCTTGATAGACATAGAAATCACTTCTATTCTATATTTTCATTTTATTTCGATATTTTTTTTTGCGTTTTTATTCAAAGGAAAGAAACCGTGCAGCTGAAATAACTCACTCAGAACACCTTTTAAAAGATTACGCGGTACGATTGGGTCAAATAAGCCCTTATGGAATGAATACTCAGCCGCTTGTGAACCGTCGGGTACTGTTTTATTCAATGTTTGTTCAATTACTCTTTTACCCGCAAAAGCAATGTAGGCGTTGGGTTCAGCAATAATAACATCTCCTAACATACCAAAACTGGCAGTTACTCCACCAGTTGTAGGAGATGTAAGGATTGATACATAGAATAACTTTTTATTTGATTGATAATTATATGAAGCAGAAGATATTTTAGCCATTTGCATCAAGCTCAAACTTCCTTCTTGCATACGTGCTCCCCCAGAAGCACACACAATAATGACAGGTAGAGATCGATTAGTAGCATACTCGATCAAACGGGTGATTTTCTCGCCTACTACGGATCCCATACTACCCCCCATGAACTGAAAATCCATAACCCCAACTGCTATGGGAATACCATTTAGTTGACCTACGCCTGTTTGAACAGCTTCAGTTAAACCTGTCCTTCTTTGATAAGAATCGATACGATCTCTATAAGGTTCCTCCTCTGAATGAAATTCAATGGGGTCCATAGAGACCATATCTTCATCCATGGGATCCCAAGTGCCCAGATCAATCAAAAGTTCGATTCTATCTGAACTACTCATTTTCAAATGATATCCACACTGTTCACAAATATTCAGTTTTGACCTAAAAAATTTTTTATAATTTAATCCATAACAATTTTCGCATTGAACCCACAAATTTCTGTATTTTTTATTTATATCAAAATCATTAGATCTTCCTCTTATATTGAAATCGCGGTTGTTACCACCAGTTCTTATACTAGAATTCCTGCTTTGACTACCGCTTACGCCTTCAGTACAAATGAAACTAGAAATGTAACTGTCACTGTAATTGTCGGTACCGCTGAAAGTGTCACTATGAATACTGACTTCAAAACGAAGATAACTATCAATGCAACTATTAATGTGATTATTCCAACTAGATTGAGTATCATACATATAATGATAATAGTCGTGATTGTTACTATTAGACCTACTATTCAAATAATTGGAAAAAAAAATTTCTAGTTCACTCAGAAAAAAACTATTATTGTCAATCTCAAAAATCTGATTTTCAATATCAAAATATACAGAATAACTGTCACCATTACCATCCCTAACTAAAAAAGTATTATCAGAGATAAAACTCCAAATATCCCTGATATCAAATAAATAATCAACATTTCTGAAACTATAACTACCACTATCACTCCAACTAGGAATGTTATTCTCCGTATCATTTAGAATGGGCTCTTCACTTCCACCGGTATGTCCAACAGCATTAAGACTATCCATTGATTTACTTAGCCCACACTTATGTTCTAACTTCTCCTTAGACAACATCGAATTGAACCACCACTTTTTCATAGAGTCTTCTTGCTCCCTATTTGATGAAAATATAATAGATGAATAGTCATTCGATGAATAATCATTTTACTATTTTATTTCCTATCAGAATTAAGCATATGATCCAATCATTGGAATTGTTAACTAACAACGGGTGAGTATTGAAAGAAATGATTCTTTTTGGGGGGAATTCAGGGTATCGCTATCAATATATATATTGATATATATATTATGATAGAATCTAGAATCCTCAATTAGAAATATAAAAAGAGGTTTCTCTCATGTCATGTACAAAAAAATTCTCATCGAAAAGATAAAAAGATAAATAGTTGTTTCTTCCTATACTATAAACCTATAAATAAAATGAAGAATTCATTCTCGTATAATCTCGTATCATATAATCAAATAATAAGTTTCTATTGCAACATGAAATGAAAAAGACAATATACAGGGTAGGTAGAGAGGAGCCCCCCTTGGCTTGATCTATAGCCTGAAACTGCGGGATAGAAAATGATCCACCAATCCCAAGGATCTATAATTAATCCTATGGATCCAACAATGTATAGGATGGTCATTCTTTATTCGGCCCAATCCTTTTTTTTTAGGAAAAGGATTGGGCCGAGTTTAATTGCAATCAATCAATTAGGAGAACAAACAGAAATTACTGAATTATGCGAACCTAGTTCTTATCTGTTTATCTATTTCTGTTTATCTATCTTATCCACTG